CATTGACGAAGTTCTATTTACTCAACAAATTTTCCCCTCTTCTTTTGTTTGTCCACCACTTTTTATAGTATACGTAATTATTAATTATTGTAATAGAATTTATAATATAATAATTAATAAAATACGCGATAACTCCAAAAAACGTTCTGATACATCTGTAAAAAACAGAAACTAACACTAGGAATGTTTGACGAACAGTATAAAGAATCATTATTATTTCGACACAAGAAAAAGATTTTTCACACCCCTTTTCTTGTGTCGAAGACTAGGAAGACGAATAAACCCTCCCAGAAATATTTGCTCCCTTCATTTATATTTATCCGTTCTATTTCCCGTTTACTTTTGGATAGGATCTAGCCAAAGTGAAATGTATTAGAATCAAATGCATTTTTGACATTTCAATCTGACAATAGCAACATAGCCCCAATTTTGAAAAAAAAAAAGAAGGGGTCAAGTCAAATAGTCTTTCTATATACTATGTCGAGGAATGTCGTACAAGGAATTCCCGGCATCTCATAGAAAAAGAGTCTAAAAGAACAAAATTATTTTTATAATTTCATTTTTTATCATAGATAATTCCTAAAAAAGTGCTTTTTACAAACTTGATGTCGATAAATACGCCAGTCTAGAAATTCATTTCGGACAATTGAACCTTCTCGAACTGTTTCTTTTTAAGAACCAAAAAGATTTGTGCCAAAATAACAGATGCGAAGAAGAACAAAAGACCTTGTACACGTAATGGATCTTGAAGTACTATTTCTGCATCTCCCTGACCAAATCCGCCCACATTAGGATTACTTGTCAACGGTTGATCCAATTTGATAGATTCACCTTCTGAAACAAGAAGTTCTGGCCCCGGAGGGATAATATCAACCACTTGACGTCCATCGGATGCATCCGCTATGGTTATTTCGTATCCCCCCTTTTCTTTTCGTAGGATTTTGCTTACTATACCTGATGCTGTAGCATTATAAACTGTATTGTTACTCTTGCTCCCGTCAGGATAAATTTGGCCCCTTCCTCTGTTTCCGCCTACGTATATAGGATATTTTAAGAAGTGAATGTCTTTCTTAGTAGCGGGGTCCGGGGAAAGAATAGGAAAGGTGATTTCACTATATTTCTGACCAGGAACAGGGCCTATGACAAGAATATTTTTTTGGTTGGGGCGATAACTCTGAAAAGACAGATTGCCCATCTTTTCTTTTATCTCGGGGGAAATACGATCGGGAGGGGCTAATTCAAAACCCTCTGGTAAAATAAGAACAGCCCCTACATTCAAACCCCCCTTTTTACCATTAGCAAGAACTTGTTTCAGTTGCATATCATAGGGAATTCGAACAACTGCTTCAAATACAGTATCGGGAAGTACCGCTTGCGGAACCTCAATATCCACTGGTTTATTAGCTAAATGGCAATTGGCGCATACAATACGTCCAGTGGCTTCTCGTGGATTTTCATAACCCTGCTGTGCAAAAATGGGATATGCATTTGAAATGGATGTACGAGTTATGATATATATCATGAGCGATATGGAAATAGATCGAGTAATCTGTTCCTTTATCCAAGAAAAAGTATTTCTAGTTTGCATGGTCCAACCATTGATCCCGAAAATTTCTACAATAAATTGGGGTAGGTCACTAATGGAGTTTCCTATCCACGATTCTGTTATTTACTGGAATAATAATAATTTGACTGGATTAATATATAGGAATATAGGATGAATCTCCGGGATGGGTAGAAATATAAAGTTTTTTTCAATGCTTTGCTTATGTACAACTGCAAAGTAATAAGAAACATTATAATTAGATTAGGTAGATAATTTTTCAGTCATTCATTGAATGATAAATCACTACAAGTGACGGAGATACGCGATTTAAATAACGGAAAATCCAATATTTTAAAATTGTATCTAGAATGACTGGAAAAGTGGAAACAAGGCCAGATATAATTTGATCATTATGAACAAATCCAAAATCCTTGTAGACAAAGCCAATCAGCAGTTCCCAACCATGGGGCGAATGAAATCCGATACATAAATCAGTTAATAAAAGAAGAGAAAAAGCTTTTATTGTGTCACTTAAGTTATATAGGAATTCCTGAGCCCAAGAGTTAAGAATAACAAGTTCTTTATTACCCAAAATAGAATAACCACTTAGAATAATGAAACAGATTATATTTGTCGAGAAGTGCAAAATCGTATGAATACGACCCTCATTGTGTATCTTGATTAATTGGATTGTTTCTTTGTGAATTCCTATACGAAGGTTTTGTAGATGTGTCTCCGAGTATTCCTTGATCATTTCCTCTAAGAGGAGGAGTTCCTTTAATTCTTTGAATTTTTCTAGAATACTATTTTCTTCAATATCATTCAAAAAAGTTTCGGATTGCCTAGTATTCCACCAATTTGTAATCCATGATTCCAGACTTTTTTGAAATGAGAGCGAAATCCACCAAGGCAAAAATACTATAGATGCAAGATAGAAAAGAGGAGTTAATGCTTTCTTTTTTGCCATTTTTTCATCTGTGAATTGTTAATGAATCTTATTCGTCGACTTTATGTAATCTAATATTTCTCTCACGCATCAGTTCTATTACAAGTTATCGAATCTATGAATCTATTCACTCTCTTTTATTATTATTTTTTTTTATTGTTCCATATATGTCTGCTTTGACTCGAATGGATGTTCTGAAGAAATTTCAATTAAGTTATGTTATAGAAAAAGAGGATTCTTGCGTTTTTGCCCTCCTGCTGAGAAAGCATGCATTTGTCGGCTCATTTCTTAAAATACTTCAATTGGTACACGCAAGAAATAGGCCAATTCAGCAGCTTTTTGTTCCATTTCCCGTGGAGTAAAATTCTCATCAGTACGAGTCAATGGAATGGCTCCCTGGCCTTTGATATCCATATAAAGGACACGACGAGCATAAATACCCTCTTTAACTTCTACTCTGACGGACTGAATATCTTTTATAAGAAATCGGAGGAAGACCCGACGATTTTTTCCAGGAAATCCCCAACGAAAAATACACACTATTCCGTCTTTTCTATCAAATCGATCATAACCACTACCTACATTCCACGAAATTGTGCACCACAAATAAGAGCTAATAAAAAGACCCGCGATCCCATAGAAAGACATCACAATTCCTTGTGGAAAAAAAACGATTTCCTGAGACGGAAATAAAGATATCAAATTTCTACCAAGATAACTCGAGGTTCCAACCAACAAGAATCCTAATGAACCTAAAAAAAGGATAACAGCCCAGCAGAAATTACTTGTTTTTCGAGCCCCTGTTATAGGTTCTATCCATATATGTTCTGATCGACAACTCATACTTGATCCAGTTGCTTTTTTTTGGAATTGAGAGAATACCCCAAATGAATTTTACTTTAGTCCTTTTGTTTCCGAAGTAACTCGCATCAACTAGCACTAGTTTGATGTGAACCTTTAGGAGTAATTCATTAAATTGGTTAGATCTAAACTAATAACATACCCTTCGTATGATCTCACTAAAGATAGCCACATGCATATAGATAGACCAACTTTACAATTCAGCCGTCCGCCAATTCGGGTCTATTTGAAAATAGCTAGAATATAGCATTTTGGGAGATTTTCGTCGGAAGACGCTTATACCATATTTTGCTAAAAGGATATCTGTGTTATGATACAAGCGTCAGTTTAAAAATGAGATTTTGTGCCCTCGGCTCTAAACAATCTTGTTTTTTTGAACATGAAGAAATAAAGAAGCCATTGCGATTGCCGGAAATACTAGGCCTACTAAAGGGACCAAAACAGAGGGAAAGTTAAGAGTTGTCATAGAATGGGTACCTCGCTTTACTATTTGTACCTGTTATTATTATTTAGATTTTATATTTATAGAATATAAAGATATTATATATAAAGATATCTTATATCTTATTATAAGTATAATTTGATAATTCTAAATTGGAATTATTATTACTTAATATCTCTCTAATCTATTCTAATTCTAAATTTCTAAATGAGTATATAATGTAGTTTTTCATCCCTCTACATGAAAGATTTGAAAGGATATGGATGAGATATTATTTTATTCATTTTTTTCTCTTGTCTTCAAATTGAATTTACTAAGCAAAAAGTTTCTTAAAAATGAATTAGATTCTATTTATTTAGTTTTATATATTAAAGGGTTTGTTAGAATCCCATCCAGCAGGGATTCTTAGTCAAAATAGGATTATCGTAAGGTATAGAAAGATAAAATTCTATTATTCCGATAAACTAATTACTTGTTTGCTCAAAATAATTCAACTTCATGTTCTAATTTTGATTCAAAGGAAAGAAAGTGTGGAGTTGAAATAACTCACTCAGAACGCTTTTTAAAGGATTACGTGGTACGATTAGATCGAATAAGCCCTTCTGGAATAAATACTCAGCCGCTTGTGAACCTTCGGGTACTGTTTTATTTAATGTTTGTTCAATTACTCTTTTACCCGCAAAGGCAATGTAGGCATGGGGTTCGGCAATAATGATATCCCCCAACATACCAAAACTAGCTGTCACCCCGCCGGTAGTAGGAGATGTAAGGATTGGTACATAGAATAACTTTTTATTTGATTGATAATCATATAAAGCAGCAGATATTTTAGCCATTTGCATCAAGCTCAAACTTCCTTCTTGCATGCGTGCCCCTCCGGAAGCACACACTATAATAAGAGGTAGAAATTCTTTAGTGGCGTATTCAATCAAACGGGTAATTTTCTCCCCAACTACGGATCCCATACTACCCCCCATAAACTGAAAATCCATAACCCCAATTGCTACGTTAATACCGTTTAATTGCCCTATACCTGTTTGAACAGCCTCGGTTAATCCTGTCTTTCTTTGATAAGAATCGATACGATTTTTATAAGGCTCCTCCTCCGAATGAAATTGAATGGGATCCAGAGAGACCATGTCTTCATCCATAGGCTCCCAAGTACCCGAATCAATCAAAAGTTCGATTCTATCAGAACTACTCAT